ACCCGGAGCTTCGATACATTTAGAAATCGAGAGATGTCTACCGGGGGAGGTTCTATCAGACAACAATTAGCCAATCTAGATTTACGAATTATTATAGATTATTCATTGGTAGAATGGAAAGAATTGGAGGAAGAGGAACCCACAGGGAATGAATGGGAAGATCGAAAAGTTGGAAGAAGAAAGGATTTTTTGCTTAGACGTATGGAATTGGCTAAGCATTTTATTCGAACAAATATAGAACCAAAATGGATGGTTTTGTGTCTATTACCTGTTCTTCCTCCTGAGTTGAGACCAATTTATCATATAGATGAAGATAAACTGGTGACCTCAGATATTAATGAAATCTATAGAAGAATTATCTATCGGAATAATACTCTTACAGATCTATTAACAACAAGTATAGCTACGCCAGAAGAATTAATAATATCTCAGGAAAAATTGCTACAAGAAGCAGTGGATGCACTTCTTGATAATGGAATCTGCGGACAACCAATGAGGGATGATCATAATAGAGTTTACAAGTCGCTTTCAGATGTAATTGAAGGCAAAGAAGGAAGAGTTCGCGAGACTCTGCTTGGTAAACGCGTCGATTATTCAGGGCGGTCAGTGATTGTCGTGGGCCCTTCACTTTCATTACATCGATGTGGATTGCCTCGCGAAATAGCAATAGAACTTTTCCAGGCATTTGTAATTCGTGACCTAATTAGAAAACATCTTGCTTCGAACATTGGAGTTGCTAAGAGTCAAATTCGTAAAAAAAAACCGATTGTATGGGAAATACTTCAAGAAATTCTGGATGACCATCCTGTATTGCTGAATAGAGCGCCTACTCTGCATAGATTAGGCATACAGGCATTCCTCCCCATTTTAGTAGAAGGGCGCGCTATTTGTTTACACCCATTAGTTTGTAAGGGCTTCAATGCAGACTTTGACGGGGATCAAATGGCTGTTCATGTGCCTTTATCTTTGGAGGCTCAAGCGGAGGCACGTTTACTTATGTTTTCTCATATGAATCTTTTGTCTCCAACTATTGGAGATCCCATTTCTGCACCAACTCAAGATATGCTTAGTGGACTCTATGTCTTAACGAGTGGAAATCGTCGGGGTATTTGTGTAAATAGGTATAATCCGTGTAATAGTAGAAACTATCAAAATGAAGATAATAACTATAAGTATACAAAAAAAAAAGAACCGTTTTTTTGTAACGCCTATGATGCAATTGGGGCTTTTCGTCAAAAACGAATCAAATTAGGTAGTCCTTTGTGGCTGCGGTGGCGACTAGATCAACGCGTTATTGCTGCAAGAGAAGCTCCCATTGAAATTCACTATGAATCTTTGGGGACCTATTATGAGATTTATGGACACTATCTAATAGTAAGAAGTATAAAAAAAGAAATTCTTTATATATATATTCGAACCACTCTTGGGCATATTTCTCTTTATCGAGAAATAGAAGAAGCCATACAGGGGTTTTGGCAGGGCTGTTGTAATTCTATGCTACCAGCGGGAATTCGAGTTTCGCCGGGTTAACTAGGACTATAAAATTGCGGAATTTCTACGTGAATCAAGATCTAGAAAAGGAAGTTGTCCAATCACTGACTCAAACCCATTGTCAAATTCTACTCATCGCAATATGGAGGTACTGATGGCAGAACGGCCCACTCAGGTCTTTCACAATAACGTGATAGACGGAACTGCCATGAAACGACTTATTAGTCGATTTATTGATCACTATGGAATAGGATATACATCACATATCCTGGATCAAGTAAAGACTCTGGGTTTCCGACAAGCTACCGCCGCATCCATTTCATTAGGAATTGATGATCTTTTAACAATACCTTCTAAAAGATGGCTAGTTCAAGACGCTGAACAACAAAGTTTTATTTTGGAAAAACACCATCATTATGGAAATGTACACGCCGTAGAAAAATTACGTCAATCGATCGAGATCTGGTATGCCACAAGTGAATATTTGCGACAAGAAATGAATCCTAATTTTCGGATGACCGATCCTTTTAATCCAGTCCATATAATGTCTTTTTCGGGAGCCAGAGGAAATGCATCTCAGGTACATCAATTAGTAGGTATGAGAGGATTAATGTCGGATCCCCAAGGTCAAATGATTGATTTACCCATTCAAAGCAATTTACGCGAAGGACTCTCTTTAACAGAATATATTATTTCTTGCTATGGAGCCCGTAAAGGAGTTGTGGATACCGCTATCCGAACATCAGATGCAGGATACCTCACGCGCAGACTTGTTGAAGTAGTTCAACACATTGTTGTCCGTCGAACAGATTGTGGCACCGTCCGAGGTATTTCTGTAAGTCCTCGAAATGGAATGATGACCGACAGGATTTTTATCCAAACATTAATTGGGCGTGTATTAGCGGATCATATATATATAGGTTCGCGATGCATTGCTACTAGAAATCAAGATATTGGGGTTGGACTTGTTAATAGATTCATAACTTTTAGAGCACAACCAATCTCTATTCGAACCCCCTTTACTTGTAGGAGTACATCTTGGATTTGTCAACTATGCTATGGCCGAAGCCCGGCTCACGACGACCTGGTCGAATTGGGAGAAGCTGTAGGTATTATTGCGGGTCAATCTATTGGAGAACCAGGTACTCAATTAACATTAAGAACTTTTCATACCGGCGGAGTATTCACAGGGGGTACTGCAGAACATGTCCGAGCCCCTTCTAATGGAAAAATAAAATTCAATGAGGATTTGGTTCATCCGACACGTACGCGTCATGGACATCCTGCTTTTCTATGTTCTAGAGACTTGTATGTAACTATTGAAAGTGAAGATATTATACACAATGTGTGTATTCCGCCTAAAAGTTTTCTTTTAGTTCAAAACGATCAATATGTAGAATCAGAACAAGTCATTGCTGAGATTCGCGCGAGAACATCCACTTTGAATTTGAAAGAGAAGGTTCGAAAACATATTTATTCTGACTCAGAAGGCGAAATGCACTGGAATACCGATGTGTACCATGCACCTGAATTCACATATGGTAATATTCATCTCTTACCAAAAACAAGTCATTTATGGATATTATTAGGGGAGCCCTGGAGATCCAGTCCAGGCCCCTGTTCGATCCACAAGGATCAAGATCAAATGAACGCTTATTCTCTTTCTGTTAAGCGAAGATATATTTCTAACCCCTCAGTAACTAATAATCAAGTGAGACACAAATTTTTTAGTTCGTATTTTTATGGTAAAAATCAAAAAGGAGATAAGATTCCTGATTATTCAGAACTTAATCGAATGACAGGTACCAGTCGTTGTAATCTCAGAAATCCGGCCGTTCTCGAGGGGAATTCGGATTTATTGGCAAAGAGGCGAAGAAATAGAGTCATCATCCCACTCGAATCGATTCAAGAGGACGAGAACCAATTAATACCTTCTTCAGGTATCTCAATTGAAATCCCGCGAAATGGCATTCTCCGTAGAAATAGTATTCTTGCTTATTTCGACGATCCTCGATATATAAGAAAGAGCTCGGGACTTACTAAATATGAGACTAGAGAACTGAATTCAATCGTTAATGAAGAGGAGTTGATTGAGTATCGAGGAGTCAAGGTATTTTGGCCAAAATACCAAAAGGAAGTAAATCCGTTTTTTTTTATTCCCGTGGAAGTCCACATTTTGGCCGAATCTTGTTCCATAATGGTACGGCACAATAGTATTATTGGGATAGATACACAAATCACTTTAAATAGAAGAAGTCGGGTAGGTGGATTGGTCCGAGTGAAGAAAAAAGCAGAAAAAATTAAACTAATAATCTTTTCTGGAGATATCCATTTTCCTGGAAAGACAAACAAGGCATTCCGATTGATACCACCAGGAGGGGGAAAACAAAATTCCAAAGAATACAAAAAATTGAAAAATTGGCTCTATATCCAACGAATGAAACTTTCCAGGTATGAAAAAAAATATTTTGTTTTGGTTCAACCTGTAATCCCATATAAAAAAACGGATGGTATAAATTTAGGAAGACTTTTCCCACCGGATCTCTTGCAAGAAAGTGATAATCTACAACTTCGAGTTGTCAACTATATCCTTTATTACGACCCTATTCTTGAAATTTGGGACACAAGTATTCAATTAGTTCGGACTTGTTTAGTGTTGAATTGGGACCAAGACAAAAAGATCGAAAAGGCCTGTGCTTCCTTTGTTGAAATAAGGACAAATGGTTTAATTAGAGATTTTCTACGAATCGACTTAGCGAAGTCACCTATTTTGTATACCGGAAAAAGAAATGATCTGTCGGGTTCAGGATTAATCTCTGAGAATCGACCAGATCGCGCTAATGTCAATCCGTTTTCTTCCATTTATTCCTATTCCAAGGCAAGGATTCAAGAATCCCTTAATCCAAATCAAGGAACTATTCATACGTTATTGAATCGAAATAAGGAATCTCAATCTTTGATAATTTTGTCATCATCCAATTGTTCTCGAACAGGCCCATTCAACGATGTAAAATCTACCAATGTGATAAAAGAATCAATCAAAGAGGACCCCCCAATTCCAATTAGGAATCCGTTGGGCCCCTTAGGAACAGGCTTTCCAATTTATAATTTTGATTTATTTTCCGATTTAATAACCCATAACAAAATGTTGGTAACTAACTATTTGCAACTTGACAATTTAAAACAGATTTTTCAAATACTTAAATATTATTTACTGGATGAAAAAGGTAAAGTTTATAATCCCTATTCGTGCAGTAACATCATTTTGAATCCATTCAATTTGAATTGGTATTTTCTGCATTACAATTGTTGTGAAGAGGCATCTACAATCGTTAGTCTTGGGCAGTTTCTTTGTGAAAATGTATGTATAGCCAAAAAAGGACCGCATTTAAAATCGGGTCAAGTTCTAATTCTTCAAGTTGACTCTGTGGTAATACGATCAGCTAAGCCTTATTTGGCTACTCCAGGAGCAACTGTTCATGGACATTACGGGGAAATCCTTTGCGAAG